GCCATAGGCCTTGCTCTATCAATCAATCAATAGGCTCCCTGGTCCAGCTTTGAAAGAAGGAAGTAAACAACCTCTCTCGCTGGTCGAGTAAGTAAACAGAATCAAAGTTAGAGCCTCCTGCCTTTCATTCACACTAGAATGAGCCTCAAAGCCCTACCTTTCACTAGCAGAAGCAAAAGAGAGAACTCCAACCTCTCAAGCTGCACCACTTCCTCTTTATCTGGAAATCCTTCTCAATGTCAAGGGATGGATATGCGATTACCTTACTTGACCATAATAACTGCCCTTATTTCAGACTTTAGCAACCTTGACCTTACGAATGAGCAAAGACCCAGGAATTACAATTAATAGCAAGATATTTACGATCGCGGACTTCAACGGCACTAAGATTTGGGACTCGCTCCTTTCCTTTCCTTGGACTGCTGCCCTTGGGAACGGGTTTGGGCATACTCTCTCTGTGCTGGAATGATCCTCTAACCCTCAACACTCAAAGAAGACTTCCCCTGATCCATGGGCCAAGCGGAAAGAAGGAAGTTGAAACTCAGTCGACCATAGGCGTTATGCTCTTGTCACCGAGAATGTGGAAGAATGGCTCACTTGTGACAGTAAGGGAGAAGCACTAATGGGGATGGTTTACCAATACGGAAATGCAGGGATCATTCTCAAGATCTACCCTAGCCCTTTCACCGGAGTCCATCTTCGTCCCTTTCAATCTTAAGGCATCCATCCAATACATCCTCATTAATCATAAAAGGTCGACTTAGTCAACTACCTTTGCGGCATCAGGGGCATCCTCTTGAGACTGAGAGACGAATCCGGGATTTGAACTCTAATATCGAGCTCCCAAAGGCCATAAAGAGCACAGAGCCCTAGTAGCATTGACCTTAGCTACCTCATACATCAGGACCAGCGAGCCCCAACCCACACCCTCCAGTCCCGGAGGCCTTGTCTCAAAACCATTATTATCTAAGTGACCGTCAGTGCTCTTATCAAAGTCTTACCGTGAGGATTGTCTTTATTCGATGGAGCAATGATAATCTACTCCACGTAAGTTGTCCTTACCAACCCCCATTCTTTTCACAGAGAATGCGATTGCTTTGAAAGAGAGTCCAAGTTGGGAGCTCGGCTGTCCGATTGTGTGTAAAAAAAGATGTAGTAGTAAAGAGTTACCAGACTCACGTTCCTGCCTTTTTCAACACTTTCTATATAAAGGCTTTTCAACTCTTTCAAATACACGCTAAAATGAAAGCTCGCTTTGATTGATTGCTTGCAACAGCTTTGAGATATTTGAGATACTCGTTAGCGGTTCAGTCCCTAAAACCAGAAGTTTCAAACTGGGCCATAGAGTTTACATACTGATTTCGCATACCGAAGGGAGGGCCTTGGCTTGGCAGTACTAGCACTGGGGTATTCATAAGATCGAGTCTTGATCTTATAGAAAGCTAGACTCTGGGTCCACTTATTAGAAGAATCTTTCTTAAGCAGTTTGAATAGAGGTTCGCACATGGATCTAAAAGAGATATGAAGCGACTGATGTACTTTACTCTTTCAAGGAAACTTCTAACTTCCATCCCAAGGGTTTGGGAGCAGGAGTGATTGCCTTTGATGGTACTCTGTTGTCGCCTTGAGCGAAAAAGGTCCCATACGAGAATTCTTTAATGCGCCAATTGTTAACACGAACTGGAAACTTTCAATTGCGTATAGAAAGACATGGAAGATGAGAGCTAGTCATCAGAGGACGAAGGCTTGACTGAATGCCATCCCTTCTTTCCTTTCTTAAACGGATGGACCCTTTCGATCTTCTACTCTACCGGTAGATGTAAGACCAAGCCAATCTTTTTTTTTATAGGTGCCACTTTTTTTTTCTAAGGGCGTAATCGTAAGAAAGATAAGATGCCAGTCTCTTCCAATATGAGTGTCAGACTTGCTTCCTGATCTACGACCACCCTCCTGTGCTAAAAAAAGCAGCTAACCGAGAATTCGCTTTTCCTAGACCCGGCATTTCTTTCTAGTTTCTGCTCCAGCAGTCCGAGCACAGTACGTGGGACAAAGAGTGGAAGTCGGAGCAAAAGTATACCGCAACGAGATAAGGGCTCTCATTCAAATAAGAGAGTCGTGGAATCCTGTCCCAAAGGTAAGAAGCTGTAGCAGTGATTGAGCTAGTGCTTAATCCCGGGCTAGGTAGTTCCTATTCTATTAAGTTAAGGAAGAGGTGCCTACGTCCTTCCCTTCGATCTCGTACTAAAACTAAACAAAAATGGGGCTGCTCTCTTCTGCGGAGACTCCTTCGCTGCAATAAGAAATCTATGAAAATTCATAAAACAAACGGAAAACAAAAAGTAAAAATTAATAACATAAAGACTAGTAATAGAACCTTGAGGAGGGGAAATGAAACCCTTCTCTTGAGCTTAACAGAAGCAACTATGTTCTCATGGCGCTGCCTTGTGATCATACCCCAGACCCTTCATCTCTCAAGAGCTTCAGATAATAGGATTAGGCCCCCTGTTAACTTTCTCCTTCTTGTTGAAAGGGAAGATGATCCTTATACGCGTGGAGACCGGTACACCGTCAACTCCAGCATCGTTACGTGCCCTCATTTACATCCTTAAAGGATCGTCTGTAGCAATTGTACCCTATTTCCATTCGGGAATGAAAGGGTTAGCCGAGGAACTCAGTGAAGTTTACCAATCAACAAGCCTAGGTCCCCTATCAGGTAACCATTATCGACTCACTTCTTGGGGCACTTGGTAAAAAAACCCAATCCCACTTGGGGATGGTTAGCATCACAATGGATGATGTTGTCTCAATCAAAAATTTCTCACCCATTTGAAATGAAGTATCTGCACTTGAAACTTATCCTCCCCACCTAAAGAACATCTATCAATGGCCTGGCCCAACTGCTTATATTATAGCAGATTCAAAAAACAAACAAGAGAAAGGCTGCATTTATAAGTTGTCTTTCTAGGTTTTTCGTCAGAGAAGGGGTAGAAGGAGCCCTCATACCCGCTCTCCTTCTCCACCCCATACCTGAATATAGGGTGGCCTCGCCTTAGAAGGCTACAGAAGAGAATAAGGTGAAGCCCACCTTTCCGGGGCTTTCCTCAGACCTCTGTCCGGCCTAAGGACCGTCTCTAGGCTGGAGCTCCTGTCTCCTCCCTTAGAGAGCGGACCAATCCACTTCGTTCCCCAATCCTCTTGAGGACTTCATTGATTCGGTCTGGCGGACTCGGCGAAGCTCCTGAAAAAAGGAGCTTCTTTGTCCTGTTTTATTTAACTCGGCCAGCTTTCTACTTAGAGTTTCTGGGCTGTACTCCCATTTTTGTTTAGTTAAAATACCTTCTCTAAGAAGGCGGTTTCGGCTTTGCTCCTCCATCCAGAAAGGATGTGGGTCGAGTTCCGCCATGCGTGTAAGAACTCCCTCCTTTAGCGCGATTAAGGTCATAATTTGTTGAACCGGCGGTTGCCATCCCGTTTTTCTTTCTGCCGCAAGGAGAAGCCTTTGATTAATGGCTTCAAATGGACTGCTCTCTGGTAAGTCCATTTGAATGGAAAATGGGGGATTAGATGGAGGGAACCTCTGCTAATAATGGAATACATTGATTTGTGGCACTTCTTCTCCTTATTTAGCTTTCAAGTGGGAGAGGACTTCCATAGAGTGAGCCCTTCGATCGCGGTGCTCATCTTACCATCTGACGCAGTCCAACTTATCCCTGCTAACCCACAACTAAAGCACCATGACTCTTTGATTCCGAAATGCGGCCGAGGGCATTCCATCGGAAAGGACACATCACACACCCTAACTCCACGAAGGGATGGATGGAATAGACAGGCACAAACCGTTGACCCTAATCTTACCAAGATATAAAGGTATTCAATCCAGAATGGGCACAGAAACTGTTCAGGAAGTGAATAAAGCAGAAATATACACATTCATTAGTCTTGGACTTAACCCCAGAGGAGAAAGAACCACCTCCGCTTGTCCTAGAGCTAGCCTCAGAGGAAGAAGTTTATGTTAACCATACCACTAGGACAGGAAGGGTCTATCAACCGCCTCATTTGCAAGGCTAAGAAGAGCAAGAATCTATTATGCCTTTCGCTCAGTTATGAGCCAGTAATAGAACAGGAATTTGACTGGATTGAGACTCGCGGTGCTTACACCTCTAAAGTCAGCCTCGCTCAACAATTCCTCGAGACCAAAGCAAAAGTTCTCTTTCGATCCCAAGGAGTTAATTACCTATTATAGTTGGCTATTCCAATGACAGAGAGATTAGGGGAATATACTGACCGAGAAGAGAGAGTCAGACCCTAAATGCTTACGGGACAGAGAGGAGATACGCTAGTGAGATGCGCAGGTGTATGAGCTCTGAGATGTGTAGGTAGAAAGAGAAGAAGCCGTTCCAACTGGTCCTATAATCCTAGGGTAGTAGTCAATCCGATGTAGCTAATCCGACCGGCATTAGTAGACGAGTACAAATGAATATAGTAGCCCTATACAATAGACGGCAGTTCCATTAGAAATTATATGTCAAAAGTAACCTACCGGTTACCAAGGCCTATTAGTTTACAAAGTCAACATCGGAGAGTATTCTTAACAGCTGTACTAATGCCGTTCGCCTTGACTTTAGTCATGTAGAGCATTCTCTTTTGGCATAGGAGCCTTCTAGGCCTACTGACTCTTATCTAAAAGGGCATATCGAGATCCCTTAGCCCACAAAGCCCTTGACTTTCCTTCTCTGCTTCGCACCATCGTTACACTCACCCTTCGTTACCCAGCCCATCGCTAACGCTCAGCCTCGTCTTTTGATTTGACCTATTTCCCTCTTTCTCTATTTAGGATAGAAAGCAGAAGGTCGCAAGTGAAGCTTCTGGAGAGAGCAATGAAAGAGTGAGACTTGGACCCATAACATTGACACAGGGAGAATCAATTGCTTGGTTTCCCACAGGCAGAAAAGGACTTGGCCTGGATGTAAGCTGTAAAATGAAAATGGTTGTATCCAAAAGGGCAGCTAAGCTAGCAATCCGAACAAGAAGATCTTCCCGTGGACTCAACAGGATTCACGAATCTGATCAACTATTTACATTAAGTAAAGTTGGAATAGATCCCAGACTTCATAGGGAGATAGCCACCACTACTACTACTACTTTAGAAAGGACCGAATGGCGTGCCTTATACCTGTAAAATGGTGGGGAGACCGGAATCGCTTTTGTCGCTCCGGATTTCCTCTTGGCCGAAAGGGTCGAGGCAGGAAGGAGAACGCTATATATACACCTCTTTGTACCTGGGACTAGACATAATAGCTTGAGAAAGGCTTGGGAAAGTACGTTGTGTATTTTATAGCACACGAGATAGGCTTGGCTTAGAGCCTACACCAATCTATCTGTTCTATCTGTAATAGTTCGATCTGTCTTCCTGAGATGAGAATTTGTTTTGAAATAGCTAGATTAGATTAGAACTGGCCGCCTTGGCTTATTGTGTGATTTTTGAGCAGGAGCGAGCAGAGCGAGCTGTCTTTGGCACAATCTGTACTGTAGCCGGGAAAGCCTGTAAACAGGAGTCAAGCTGTTCACAAGCAGTGGTTATGAGCCGTATCTCGCATCTAAAGCCAATCCATTTACAAGTGAAATCTTGCCCAACTCCAACTACAAGGAAAGAAAGGGGTGAGGTGCTCATTCTGTATAAATTGGGTCTCTCGGAACCATGGGCGGCGAAAACTAGGATGGAATCATAGGTAAGGGATGACATAACTGGGGAGTAGGAATGGCAGATCCGTTTTTTTCCCAACATTATGAACTCTTCAACTTGTAGTCCACCAAGAGGCTAAATCCTCTCCTGAGTTCCGTCTGAGCCCAGGTTTGTAAACCAGCCATTCAATGGAAGACTTTGTCTTCTTATTTATGTTCCGCATTAGGGTCCTTCACCTTCAACGAGTGCTATTTCTGCCCTTGTCGGCCTAAGGACTGCGCCAATCTCGATGAAAGTCGAACCATGGAAACCATTTGAACAAGAGTAGCGGAACACTTTCCCTTCCTTTTACCGCTCTGTGGTACTGCTTGTTCGTGAATAAGAGAGAGCAGCATTTCTTTGGGCACCCTTTTCGTACAGAAAATGCGAGCGTTGCGCTCAGACCAAATGTACCAAATCGCAGCAGCAAATACCAGTCTAGTAGCTGTGCCCTCAATCTCCTCAACTGACCAAACTTCAGAGATATGTTGAAGATAGTCTGTAGGTTGAGAATGCCCCTGAAGAGAGATTTTTCATTTTTGGGGAACCGATTCCGATTCTCTGTAACAGAGAACACAGTCGCAGTCGTAACCAAGGCCCAGTTTAGCAAGGAAGTCCTTCGTCTTTAATCGCCCTTAGATAGCCTGTGCACGCATGCATCGGCCGGGAACCAGATGTTTTTTCGGCCAGAATAAGGAGGTAGCAGGAGGAGTTAAGGCCTTGTAGGCTGACTGGATGGTGAAGAGGCCATTAGACGTAAGGGTCCAGATTCTTTCGTCGTTTGAGGGAAAAGAAAGATTCCAAGAATAGTGGAAGACCAAAAATCCGAGACAGTAGGAGCGCATCACCCAAGCTGAGATCAACAATCGCACGCCCCCCATATGTGTCAACTAATCTGACACTTGAAAGCCAGGTATCATACTAGAATTTAGTGATCGATCCATCACCAATGACATGTAAAATGAATAGCTTTGCTTTGGGGATCAGCTTGCATATATTCTTCCACACAGGAGAACAGCCAGTTGGAAGGAAATAGTCCCATATCGATTTGGATTTGATATATCTAGCTTTGATCCAGTCGATCCATATGGAACTGGGGTTGTAGGCCAGCAGCCAAACTTGCTTGAGAAGGCAGGCTTCATTCCATCGCCTAAGGCTCTAGATGCCCAATCAACCCTCTTTTTTTGGTTGACAGATGGATGGTCTCCCAGCTAACTGTATGTATTGACCTGCGATCCCTAAGCTAAAGGAATTTTCGAAGCATTCTCTCAATAGCATCAATGCTTCTATAAGAGAGCAGAAAGGAGCACATCCTATTATCTAACTACGCTGTTTACGATGATCAGAGTCTATGTGGCCTATGCTTTCTGCTGCCCTTCCTATCTGGCGGAGCAAGACATTGTTCGGTTCTTTAGTAACCTTATCCACTCTAGGGCAAAATACTTTTTCAAAGCCCATAGACCAAAGGACTACCTTCAAGAAAAGCTAATTCTTTTTCTTTTGTATGAGAAGCGACTTCCTCCTCTAATAAAATTAAAACTATGCAAAGACGGATGCTTCAAAAGGGCCTCACTCTCCTAAGACTTAGCAAACGGTCATGTGATCGCTTAATTCGTCGATCATCTAGAGTCGATTTCCCCAGAATAAAGCGTATTTACAGAATGACTTCTGGTCCCTCTATTTTCTCGCATAACCAATGGTTGGTTAGGCTTTGCTGCAATTGCTATGTTTTATTTTCTTTTCTTTTTCCATGAGCTCCGGCTAATTTAGCAAATGTAGGACCAGAGGGGCCTATATAAATGAGAATGGAATTATTGGTAGACATCTTGATGAAGAAAAGTCGGCTTACCGTGCATCGACGTCAGCCGCAGGCTCCCGTCAGGATGGCAACCTGCACATGCGGGAGTCGCTAGGGTGCCCTTTTTTGGTCGGACTGAATCTCTCCCCACCTTTTCTGCCCGCGGTCTCAATCCCCCGTACTTTGCAAGACCGTGGTTCATCCTCTATCCGACAGAGTGGCGCATCCATGGATGCAAGTGTGTCAGCAGGAAGTCTACTTTGAAAAAATGTCTCCGGGGTCACAATCCAGGCCAAAGGGGGGGCGTCCGTCTATCTATTACGTCCTCTTTCTTGCGCTTCTCCTTCTCCCTTGGCCATAGGACGTCCTCTTTTAGCTTTTCTTTGGCTAGTGCTGATGCTGATTCTGCAACAGTGTGAGTCCCTCCGGTAGGTTTACTTCCTCCTGGTGCCCCAGTAGGGCTACAAGTGGCTTTGCAACTTTCCGCGACTTAACTCATTTTCTCGTGTTCGGCTTAGCTGAGTAAGCGAAGGATCTATCTACACTTTGGCCCTCCGAAAATCGGTTGACTGGAGCGTGGTGCGATCGTAGCTCTCATTGTCGAAATGAAAAATGAGCAAAAGGCGAATGAATGTACGATCATTGCGTCTTGCCTTTTCGTCGAAGGGCATTTGCGGATAGTTAACCTTTCTTTCTAATTCTAATTGGGATAAGTATGCGCGGCAAGTGCTTCTCTCTTTTCCTGTTCCCGAACGGGAGGCACCCCTGTTAAATTCGGGTTTTTGCACCCTTATCCCCTGAGATATGAGCGGCCGGGTTCGCCAGAAGTGCGCGACTGTGAATAACGTTGCTTCCATCCCCTTCCTTATAGGACCTGCTGTTAGCTCTAAAAGGTCGAATAGCAGCCAATGGGTCGGGTTCGTAGTAGCACAGGGTGTAGTGTCTCCTCATTGATGCAGGGGAGAAATGGAACACTTAGTTCCTTTAAATTAAAACTCGCCATTCAATTTCCTAACGCCTTGGGTCATGTGAGCATCTGGGCATGCACGAACTTACCGCCTGAACAGGTTTACCGTGCTACGTCCCATTGGGGCAATGGTCGCCGGACTGCCCTGGACTCTCCTAACAGTCTTCTCTATGCTATAGCTAGAGAGATGAGCCTAAACGTTAGGATGGTATGACGGAGCAATCCCTGCCTCAGGAGGCGGATCGAATACCACCTCTGAATCGTTCGCAACAAGGTAGCGGGAACCTCCAGCTGGATCGAATCCGCAACTCTGGGGGCTTTAGGGGAAGAAAAAAACCCCCCTCTCACATAATCAAAAATAGGAGAGTTTTTATTTAGAAAGGATAAAAATGAAGTAACGTAAGGTAAGAGAAAGCACAAGGAATTGATCTGATCATGTTTACTTAAACTGGTTAGCAGCGGCATTCTGCCTTTACCTTCAAAAGAAAAAGAAGGAAAGTTCAGTGAAAATTCAGCCAGTGCTATGAACATGGATCGCAGCCATAGCCTTAACCGTAACCCTCACGGTCGTTGTAGCGAATGCTGCGAGAGCTAATAGCGGTGAACAAAAAAAAGAGAAGATAAAGGTACGCAGGATATTGGCTTTCTTCCATAGAAAATGGCTCCCCTTACGGCTAATAAGGTAAGGATAGAAAGCGCAGTTGGCTAACAGACAAAAAGTGAAAGGGCAAATATCTAAAAGGGGGATAGCAGAACAGACAGAGGAATTTTCGTAAAAAAGAGACTATGTCGCTCGAGCGAAGCGAGAGGTTAAGAGGTATAGAGGGGGCAATGATAGGTAAATCAGGTTAATCCCTCTCGCCAAGACTAGTTGTCTTAGAAGGAGTTGCAACCTAAAGGGCTATTCCTGATCTTTCCTGTTTTGAAATCTATTCCTAAGAAAGGAAAGGAAGATGTTAATTTGTGATTGAGCGTCCGATTCTCTTTGTGGTTCTATTCTCTTGTTGACCTCTTCGCAAGAATGTATTCTCTCTTTCTAGGTAGAGGCATAGAAAGAGAACTCCGGGATCATTAACTACGAGACCACCAAAGACAAGAAAAGAAAGAAGGGAGGTAGCAGCCAATAGATCTATCTACTAGTCCTTTCGTCGGGGAAGAAAATGCAAAAGGTCTCTCCCCTCTCCTTATCAGTCGAGTTACTTCATACCTTAGTCTTTTATTTAAAGAAAGAGGACCGGTCAAGCCCTATCACTATCACGCCCATCTCAGATGGAAAAGCTACTGACTTGGCACTTTGCTGATTAAAGAATCGCTTCTTTTCCAGCTGCCCCAGAGTTCCGAATCGACACAAGAGCTTGAAGGAGAGTTTATTCAACAGCCGATTCCCTAGTATCTCCTCTATCCTCTTCCTATTCTAGCTGGGATATTCTTTCAACTCCTCTTCTCTTCGAAATCTTCTTTAATTTAAGGGGAGCTACTTAAATTAATATACAATAGCAGCCAAGGAAATTCCAGCGGTCAAGCCAGATGCGGATGAATTAGCTGCTAGGGTCCTCGAATCAGATTCTTTTAGATCTTATCCTTTCTATGGCTACACTGAAGACAACCTAATCTCGATGAAAGTAGCCTAAAGGGCTACGCTAAACCTGCTAACTGCTCATAAAGAAAGTAAATCGATGCTAACAAGGGTGATTCCCTAAGTTGAATCCGAATCTATTGAACTCTCGGCTGATGAAAGAAGAGCAATTCTTGGACCACGAGCCATACCAAGGAAAGCATAGTCACAAGAGCTTTTAGCAAGAGTGACTTCCCTCTCTTCGGGAAAATTATCTTACTTTTAGGCATAGCATTAGCAATTAGTGAGCACTCGTTTTTGTTAAAGAGAGCACAACTCCTTCTATAGTAGTGGAGGCGTGAACAAGAGCTTCTTTCACAACTTCTTGCCTCTACCCGGCAATGGCTAATTATTCATTAAAGTAAGGGTCCGGCTTGAGCCAGGTATGAGAGCTAGCTTCTAGTAGCTGCCCTTGCTCCAACATCTTGTTTGGGACTTGGGATCTTAGCAGCTGGGGTTCTTCCGAAATTGCATGCACCCTGCCATCAACAACTGAAATAGCTGCTTCGGCATTCATTCGTCTCAAAAGAATCAGACTCAGCCCTTCCTTATTAAAGGCTCCGTGGGATCCTTTCTAAATCAATCTCCCTTTCGCCCTGTCTTTCTCGCCTGGCTTTTCTTAGTCCTTTCCCGCATTTCATCGAAAATCGGATCTTCCTTTTTTTTTTCTCTTTCTGGCTTAGTCGTTAAAAGAGAAAAGAAGAGTGCTACGAGCTCCTAAGCCCAGGGGCATTCATCCTATGCTTACTTGGAGGCATAGCAAAGGTCTCATCCCAACAAGGGTAGGAAAGTAGGCTATTTTTCGATCCCGATCTGCTGCCTTCGCACAACCGGCACAGGGTATTCATAGCTGCTGGTCTCGACCGGTTCACTAGAATGGTTGGAGCTACTGGAGCTCCTACTATCCCTAGAAGCTGATGTTGGTTGTTGGCTAGGCTCAACTTGAACCACCGGGCTTACCCGGAAAATTTCATTATTGTCACCCCAAATGCTACTACCTCTTTGCTAAGCACAGGAATGCTTGATCGAGAAAAGCAAGCAAAGAAGCAGCAGGATGCGGAATATGAAGGGGCTGGGGATAGAGCCAATAACCAATTGAAGAGTTACAGACTACAGTATAAAGCCCTCAATCATGCTCTTGCCAGTGACATAGATTGTATATACTCTCGCCGATTAAGGCAAATTCTGCGCTCCACGAAAAAACATAGGGAGTCCTTCCTGGACTTAAGGAAGGCAAAACAAAAAGTGCCCCTATGACTCTGGTTTTAGTGAAAGCGATGAAAGTATAGCTGTGCTCCAGTTTTTCGGGTAAAGGTTATACGATGAAGAGCCCGGTCAAGGCGACCTTATTAAAGGGGAACATTCGGGACATAAAAGCCTATGGTAATCTCGTCCTTAGTTGCCGAATCTAATGGGGGTTTCAATCCGACGGATCAACCGTAATTTTAAGGTAAAACGAAGGAGATGATGGATGGGAATTCCTACTCTGACTATTGTTGCGATCTCTAAGCGGGATTTTTAGTCATCTATCCCTTTTCTTTCCTGAAGAACGAGTGGATGTTTTGAACGAGTGTTGAGCGAGTGAAGTGCCCCATAAGCTATAAGAGTGAGCTATATGTTTTAATTCCGTGAGCAGCGGTTGAACTGAACGTTCCAAGTGCATCCAGCAGGAATCGAACCTACGAATTTGCGCCCCTTTATTAGGTTGGGCGCTTTAACCATTCAGCCATGGATGCACAAAGACTCGGCGAGTGAACTAGGTTTAGGTATTCCTTCTCGAGCTTCTATTTCTTCCGTTAAAGGAGATTCGGGAAAAGATGGAATAGGAAGACGTGTTTCCAGAACAAACAAGATACGGGTTGAGAAGGGGGAGTTAGCAAAGTTAGACAAGATTGGAATGGGCATAGGAACATGTATTGATGTACCAGATCGGCTAATGCTCCCAGGTTGATGCGATGTATTCCACCAGTTGACTGAAGACTTGATTATTGGTATATCGATCGGTCCAGCACGGATTGAAATAGAAGCCGGTTCGACAGGAAGCTTTTGAAAACGCAGTGCACCCAGGTAAATAAGGAACGAGATGAATACAGAGGTTAAACGAGCATCCCACACCCAAAAGGTGCCCCACATAGGTCTTCCCCGAAACCCCCCAGTAACTAAGGTAAACAACGTAAAAAAAGCACCAATTTCTGTACCGGTTCCGGAAGAGCGAAGAAAAAGGGGATGTTTTGTTAATAGGAAAAAGAAAGTGTTTATAGCCGTAGCGATATAAACAAGAATACTCATCCGAGCCGCAGGAACATGTACATACGGAATACGAGAATTTCCACCTTGTTGAAGATCTAGTGGTGCTACCCGAAGACTTAAATGAATAGCCATCGCTGTTAAGAACAACCGAGATCCAATGAGAATTTGCGCGTAGCTTCTGGTCTTTGACATCAAAAAATAAGGTTGTAATAATGAAACGGACATGTGATAATTTGGTCCTAGCTAGTGGAACAAGAAAGACATGGATCTATATTCAATACGCAATCAAAGGATTTCTCCTGCTTTGTTTTCGCTCCGCTCGTGCGCGGCACCCCTTGCTCGCGGAGCGGCATACCGAAAAAAGAAAGGTTTTGGAAGAAAAAAGAGTAGATTCCCTTTTGTGACCAAGAGCCCATCCTTGATCCAAGCCGAGTTTTGCATTCCTTAGCTTGGTGCAAAGGGCTTCTCGCGGGTCCTTGCCCATCTCGAATACGATGCGGTAGGGTACTCGTGACCCTGCTGGTGGCTGCCACTGCCCCACACTTAAATGCCGCCAGCTCTGTCTTCCTACTTAAGGCATCCGCGCGCGACCTGGTTGGTCCGTCCAAGCTTATACTCTAGCACCATATCAATCAAACTTGGCAAGTTTGTCTTGCTTGCCATCGTCCCTGTTTTGGCGTGAGTTTTTTCTGGGTCAGGAAGTCACCCGTCGCCACATTATCCGTCTTGACCACAAATCGTGACCCGCCTCCACGTTCTCAAGTAGTGCACTATTGCTGTCATCTCCTTCTCTTGGACCACGCCTTTCGGTCTCATTGAGCTTTCGGCTCTCATATGCTACTGGGTTACCTTATTATACTAGCACACCGCCTGTGGCATAGTCTGACGCATCCGTGTGTACTTCAAATGGCTTAGTGTGATCGGGCAACTGCAATACGGGGTCATCAATCAATGCCCGCTTTAGGTCCTCAAAAGCTCTTTGACACTCTTCCGATCAGTGTAGTGCCATGATCGGTCCGTACGTCCTTCTTTAGGAGATTTTTGAGTTGAGCAGCCCTAACTTACGATGAATCTTCGGTAATAGTTCACGAGCCCTAAAAAAGATCTTCGCTCACTCACCTTGGTAGGTGCTTGCCACTCCTCGAGGGCTCTGATGCCCATCCAATACCCTAGGAATAGGATCTCCGTCTGTCCAAAGGAGCATTTCTCTTTCTTTACATAGAGGCGATTCTTCCTTAATACCTTAAAAACGGTCCGGAGGTGGCTAACGTGGTAGTTTAAGGGATAGCTATAGCCCACGATCAAAGTATACTACCGGTCACCAGCTGAGCTACCTGAACCACTTTCCTAAAGTATGTTTTCTTCGCCCGTTTAGAAGTGGATTCGAACCACTGACAAGGATTTTCAGTCCTCTGCTCTGCCAAAACAGCTATCTAAACCACTTTCCTTCTGCCCAGCTCCCCGAAAACAACGTTTGACTTGCATGTGTTAAGCATATAGCTAGCGTTCCTTCTGAGCCAGGATCAAACTCTTCTTTTGAGTATGATTGGGCCTCGCAGTGGTAGAACCTGGTGAACCGGGCGTACTACTTCCCAACCTTCTGTGGACCTTGCTTCTCTTATGATTTTTTCTACTCTACTTTTTTAATAAGAAGCCGGCGGTGGTGGTGGTGGGCGGACGGCTAACATGGTTAGTCCGACCTAGAACTGGATTGTGTAATCTAGCTAGCCTTTAACGACAGTTTATACTCAAGTTGGCATATGAGACTGAGAGAAACAGAATGTCATTGTCAACCAAATGACGATAAGTCCAACTGCCCAAGGAAAAAGAACCAATTGACAAATGTCTAAAATGCCCATACACAAAATCTTCCTCACTATATGGTAAGCTAGTAATTATCTCTCCCATCAGGGTCATTGTCGTACACCAATTCGAGCGGGAAATTGTACTCAAAGGCAGAGCCTATAACAGACAACCGCCTCTGCAACAAACTTCAAGAAATCCAAGTCTTGGAGGAGAGAGAGAGAGAAAAGCATGTCAATCCCAATCCTTGAAGCTTGCAAAAAGAGGAAGCGAAGGCAAAAGATTTTAGGGTTTAATTCGTTCTGCGATTCGGGTAGCTCGATCAGTCGTCCTCATGGTCCATTTCGTGATAACATTCGGGTGTTTCTTCAAGAATGTGCTGAGCTTGAAGACTACAGTGTCCGGGGCATGCCCATTTGGTGCACTCTTCTTGTCCACGACAACACAAGCCTCGTCGTCCCTCTTTACACCATTGAAGAAGATGTCAAGTCCTCTGATCGACCCTTCTGTGATCACTGCCGATGCACAGGTCAGAACTCGAACTTCTCAATTGGGTTTCTGTAATTTTTTGTATGAGGTTCCGGAATCCGCCTTTAATTTCTTCTTTGTTATTGTGTAATGTCAGAAAATTTTCAACCCTAGAAATGATTCCTAATTCTTTCATTCTATCCATGTTGAATGAGCTCAATTTCCTGTTCATATAAAACCAATGCCAGACCCTATGGATAATTACGACTAATGCAACTCCAATTGAGCTCAATTAGTTGGCTTGCTTAAGCAAGAAATTTGTTGCTTAAGCAGTCATTCCAGCTTCTCCATTCTGGCATCTTCAGCTACTCAGCTTCTCCTCTGATTGGGATATGATATGTTATTTTTGTTTAGGTTGGAGTAATCATTTTTTGTCGAAGCGAAAGTACCATATGATAATACCAATGGATGATGAGTGGCATAAGCCTCTGAATGACAGTATCTTTGATCTTCCGACCCATCTGTTACACGGGTTGATTCACTGTAATGGGTTTGCTCACTTGGTCTGCATCAATGGACTTTAAGGGGGTTCTAAGTATCTCTATGGGAGACAGATTATGGATCTTTGGGACAGAATTTGCACAAATCTTCGAACCAGGTACTAGGAAAAATATAGATTTCTTGATTTCACAATTGTATTATGAAAAACCAATGAACTGGTTTTGATGCATTCTTCTCTTTTGCAGGAAAATCACTGTTGAGAATCTATCAAAGAAGCGGTCTATGGACCTTCGTCTTCTCCATGGCGTTGCTTACGGACACCCTTGGTTTGGTAGATGGGGAGGTTCTGCCAAGGAAGCTTTAACACAATTATGAAAGAGCACTTGAGATTCTTAGCTCATTACAACTTGAAAGGATCATCCAGGATTTTAGTGATACGGACCAGTGTGAAGAACTGAAGCAAATAGTTCGTCATTACAGAAATTTGAGTGAAACACAGTTGATCACAATCAAGGATCTTCTTAGGTTTATGCTGACTGTCAAGTCTAGTATTCCTGCACAGAAGAAATCATTGATGGCTACTGCTGCATTTTCATCATCCACTGCAAAACCTGCAACCAGAGCAGCCCTCCAGATCAAGCACCCGATGAAGGAAAAGTCTGTGAGTTATAGGAAGTTCACTACTGTTATTACTCACATGGATAGCAGATGGCCTAAAAGAAGACTAGAGTTTGCAGCGGAAGTGATTGTGAACGCATTGCAAGAAAAGAAAGAGAGAGACTTCAGTCATGGTGGGATGACCCGGCAAGATGTGCGAGATGCAGCTCGGTTACATATTGGAGATACAGGTCTGTTGGATTATGTATAGAAATCACTGAACAATGTGATTGTTGGGAATCACATTGTCTGCCGCGCAGTGAACCCAACCACTCGGATTTTGGAGTACACGGTTCATGATCTTGCAGATGGGGTTAAGGTCTCTGAACCTGAGAAAGAGATAGTTCCTCAGTCCCTTTCATCAGCAGCTCTAGTTCCTGGAGTTGATGTTAGCAATGATGCGCTTTATCTGTATGAGCATGTGCTGCTAGGATACCCAGAATCAGAGTTGGTGGAGTTGGCTACTTAAGCAATATTGGACACCAAGCACTTCGTGAAGGAATTTCCAATTAGGGATGAGGAAGAGCAGTGGTTGACAATCATTTGCCAACTCTCTCCTTTTCCTTTTTCTCTCAAAAAACAAGGCTCGCTCTCTACTTCTGTCAATGGCAACAACTGAGGCTAAGCCTGAAGCCAAACCAGAACCAAAAGAAATTGAAGAGAGTTCTGAACCTCTTCTCAAATACAAGGTAATTAAAACTTTAAAACATGGTTTTTATGAACACCAATCACAAAAGATTACAACTTTCACATGTTTATAACATCTTCTTCTCTGTTTTACAGACATAGGTTTTGAAGGTCTCTATCCACTGTGAAGGCTGCAAAAAGTGACAGTACATGGGAATGTGGAGCCAGAGATTTTGATCAAGAAATTAACCAAGACAGGGAAGCATGCAGAGCTGTGGCCTGATCAGAAAGCTAATAACAATAACAATTCAAAAGACAAAAAGAAAAACAAAGGCAAAGAGAAGCAGCAAAGCGAGGCTGAAAGCTCCGAGGAAAGCAACCACGGTGGCGGTGCTGCTGGTGGTGATAATGAGAAAGAGACGGTTAAAGTTGAAGTTGTTCAAGTTCAGGACTCTGCTAAGAAGAACAATAACGAAGGTGGTAGCACTAGTAAGAAGGTGGACGGTGGTAATATGGTCAAACCCAATGAAGGTGGCGGTGCACCGGCTAAAGCTGGCGGTGGTGGTGGCAACGGGGGTAATAAGAAGAAAAACAAGGGGAAAAAAGTGAATGCCAATGCTGATGAGGATGAAGGTGAACAATGTGATGATGCTCCTCCACCAAGCAGTGAGTCACCAATTCAGGGTAATGTGCTTCATGGGGCACAGAGGCCTCATAACCAACATGTTCAGCTGCATGTGCCTAATGTGCCTTATGGGCCTCATGCTCCTCGTGGCCCACAGGGTTTTCTTGGCCCACGCCCTCCATATGGTCCTCATGGCCCAAGCTCTGTTCAAGTTCCAGCCAATCACAACCCCCCACCGCGGTCGAAAGGGAGATGCCACTTCCATCCAATCCCTAAATACGGATTGCCGGGCAGTTACTGAGAAAGCTATGCATATAAGTACCAGATAGAAAGGAATATGACTCCCTTCATTCATCGGGGGCGTGAGTCAGTGAAACCCGTGTTGTTCTTCCTCCCGTTCCCTCATTGGTTTCTCAGATCCTCCATCTCTGGAAAGAGAAAGAGAGTTCGGAAGAAGATTAAGGGAGAATAAGTAGAGGAGAGGATGGTTAATCAAAAGATAGATGGGCGGGTTAGAGCTTGCTGGTTAGCTGGGCGAGAGAATAGAAAGAAAAATAGAGAGATGGAAAATGAAGTAAGCTTGAGCCTGCGGAACCGGTAATGGATCAAAGCAAAGGATAGCTTTTTAGCTGCGAGCGGATGAGCGAGAAATGGAAGAGGGTTCCAGCCTCCTTCCTGCCCCTTACCCCCTGGTGTAAATCGGCTTGGATTCTTCTGCTTTCTCATCTGCTCCAGTCAATGGTCTCTGCTCGAAAGTCCCATTGCATGAAAAAACTCAAAAAAGAATAGGTGATCGTAGGTCAGCCCGTGGGTAAGTTCCGGGCTTTCATTGATATTTTCTCGTTCATGATCTCTAATCCTTTGAGTAGATTGGGCAGGGGTAAGACTATGCACATAGCTTCGGTTCCGTCTTGTTTGCCAAGGAGATATGGTTGCTTTTCCTTCTTCAGTAGGCTTTCCCGCGGGTTCGGTTACAGATAGGATACACGGGTCAAAGGGAAGGCTTGAGTTCAGAGACGAAGTTGGCTTTGAAGGTACAAACTTTCAGACAGTTCCTTACTTTCTATTCTCTAATCTCGTATGGCAGCTTTCAGTCCCATCTTCAGTTTCGGGATATTGCTCCTATGCCTCTTCGAAGTGAAGCCCTTATATCGAATGATTCAAGACATTTTATTTTATAATAGAAATGAGAGGACAGCCGAATTGACAGAAAATAGTCTGAATTTGTTGATCAACTCTCTTTGTTGAAGGTCCTACCTTAACAGTCGATCATGCGCTCACACTCGATCATGCGACAGTCGATCTGTCCATCCGACTACATTCACTGGGGGGTGAGGTTGTCCAATTTCAATTATGTGCCGCTCGTTGACATCTAGTTTCCATTGCCGGTGTGAGAGATCTTCCTTCGGTTCTAGTTAAGTATGGCAACTTGAGGTCTCCTATTTAACTTTCACCAGCCATTGGGAACTCAAATAAACTTTCATTTAACGGCAGGCGAGAAAGGTTCTAAAAGAAAGAAAGGTAGAAGGGGGGTTTTCTACCGTTTCGGGGTTCTCTTGTGGACTGGCTGTTGACTGGCCGGGAGAAAACCGGTGCTTTTAGCTTAAACGGATTTTCACTGGATCGGAGCCTTTCGGAAATCCTCCCCTTTTGGCTTCACTTGAGCGGTTGACGCAATCCAAGAGGAAGAGGAAGCTAAACCCGTGCTGACGAATAAACAAACCCCTTAATTCGTCGAGTAAAGTAAATAGGGAAGGTATAGGTTTGTTATGAATGACCCCGTATCGAATACAGGTAATAATATCAGCAAAAGAACGTTCTCCCGTGCTTCCAGACATGCTGAGCTCCACATATTCATGTACAGAAAAAGCGGGGGGTCGATTCTGCGAAAGATAGGATCAGTAAATGGAAATTCACTGAGATTGAATTTAAGTGGGATCTTCAATAGTGGTACCGAGGGTGTCTTTAGAGTATACCGAATCAGTATAGCTATCCTTCTTCTCTTCTGACACAGCAACGAAATTTCAATCAGTATAGAAAAGAAGTGATACAAAATTTCTTTCTTCCTTAGCGTTTCACACTAAGCTCTTCGATCCTTAGCGCAAGCACTAAGTAAGCAAGCTACCTCTATCTTCTTTAGTCAATTCTAATTGTTCACTCTTAGTTGACCGTTCCGCTGGGGCTTCCTCTTTGAGTGGAAGCCCTGCGCTGCACCCCAGTGTTTGTTGAATTTATTGATCGACGAAACGAGTTATTGCCTTTAAGGGGTCTTGCCGTTATTGCCATTTCATTTTTACGGGGGAAAGGAACATACTTTAGTTGACGGAAAGGAAATGTATATTGATACGTTCAATCTCGTCCCAACATAGCCCCCATCCGTCTCCTTACGATGATTCCAAATCCAGGATAGGAATCAAAAGTTATTCCATAATAATAGGAATCCGCTTTCCAGTTGCTGCTTCGCTCCTCGGCTTTTCTTGCGCCTATTGGTTGATGATAGGGTTCCTGTTGGTGGAGAGAATGCCCCAAAGCCCCCTTTCTCCAATTGAAATTCCAGAGGGATACCCTTTTAGAGACGCTCTCCTGGCATTTTCACCCCTTACGGAGTCTCCACCAAGAACAGCTCTGCCTCCCGTTTTATCACTATCAGACACTACCTAATTTATTTCATAACCTGCCAACATCCAAGGATACTCACAATGAGCATGAAAATCATCAAGGTGATGCCAAAGATCTTCCCTCACAGCATAATAAGCAGGACTTGCACAGATGGCAGTAACGATCGACTTCCTATGGGAGGTGCTTGAGACCAAAGCAGAAATCGATTGATTGGTGTGATCAACAATGCATAAATCAACCACATCTGGGTTCCAGGGAATCCAAAAACCCCCAGAAAAACCCACTGCATCAACTATGAAGCTACCAGAAAAGCCCAAAGTCTTGACAACGTCCAAAGCTTTGGATACACTAATTCTAGGTTCAGAAAGAACCAAAACATCAAAGGCATGAATTCTTTTTAAGTCATTAACAAGGGACTCACTCTCACATTCCACGCTAATAGCTTTAACATCATTAATAAGCTGGAAAGCAAAGGCGCCAAAGAACACGTATCTATTACCTCCCCCAGCAACTGCTCTCTTCCTACGGTCTCGTTGCCTTTTTTGGGGGTTCCTCCTCACATTGACCGAACCCGCAGAGAAGGCCACGGCGAGACGAGCCATTTTTGAACAATAGAGTGACGCCAAGGGCGATAAAGGTCTTCCAATGATAGAAAAGGGGCATGATATCAAAAGATTCCTCAAGTACTTTATGCACTTCCTGAGAAGGAAGTAGTTTTTTTGGTATTGGATCCGCTCTTCTGTTAGCATGAACATGAATTTGATTCTATTTGTCTTCTTTATTCCTAAGGGAACCCCCCACCAGAACCATTCTTAAGACCACCAAGCCCTCTCGAATAAGTTCTACTATAGAAGCTTTCAACGTACACCCAGGGACAAATCTTTCGCTCACTGAGAAGTGAAACCCTGTGACTAGATCGTCCTGAAGACGGATGCGACGGGAAGAAATGGCATTTGTAAGTGTTGCTGGCTTAACATTTAGGTTTCGGCATAACAAAGCTTGCACTGTCTTTTCGCACTTAGGCGCACAGCGTGCAATTGGTAATGATTCTACTACGGTGCCACAAATTCGCAAACTGATCCTAAGTAATCGTTGTTGTTCATTGGATTCCGGAGGTACTACTTCGTTAGGGTTGGGGAATTGCTGCGATTCTTCCTGAATAGCCTGGATTCTACCGTCGAGAGTCATTTTGAAAGTATTACCTAAACTCTTACGACTCAATATGATAAAGCCTATAAAACAAAGAGCTACTATCATTTCTTCATTATAGATTGAAATATTCTTCGAACTTAATGCACAAATAGATGGAATAGCAGCAAATAGCATCTTTCTGGCATGCATATTCTTGGAAGTAAATCTCATTATGAAAGCTTATCTCTATCCTTGCAGAAACTGAACGGGAAGGTCTTTTGAATCGGATGCGCTCGCCCAGCGAGAAAGGCCCTGACCCTGCCAACCAAAAAAAGAAAGAAGAGAACGAAAGGAGAAGAGAATTTCTTTGTAATTCTCTAGGAGTCATGTTTAACCTTGAATGCTATTAATAAATTCTACAGCAATAGTCCCGCGGACTCGGAAAGTAATAACGAAAATGGCTAACCCAATAGCGGATTCCGCAGCTGCCACCGTTAGAACCAATAAAGCAAATAATTGACCCATCATATCATCCAAAGAAACGGAAAATACCAAAAAGTTCAAATTCACAGCTAATAACATTAATTCAATTGACATTAACATAATAAGAATATTTCGTCTATTAAGGAGGATTCCCCAAATACCTAAAATAAAGATGATCATAGAAAATGTGAAATATTTGATAGGATCCATTTCGGATAAGATTCACTTGTAGTTCCGCTTCTTGCTATAACAGAAAGACTTGTCGGAAATCTGGTTGGTCCAGAAAGGCATGGGAGTTTTGGGCGTACTTTCTCTCACTCTCCTGAACTTTCTAACTTAATTACATACGAGATTCTCGGCGTTTCGTTAAATGATTCTCAATTATCATTCCGCGTCTACGAAAAGAGAATAAGCAATAAATTTAACTTAGCTAACGCTACCTTCTTAAATTAAGAAGAAACCTTTTATCAACCCGATCGGGATAACCGGGGGGCTAGGAAAGCACTTAATAATTGATAGATAGGCACGGAAGCCTCTCGAACGAATTGAATTGTTCGAAGTCCAGCACGATAACGATAGAAGGAAAAAAAAGGCCTTGTCCTGACTTCCCCTGAGGGTAGGGAATACAGAGGAGATCCACCAATGAATGCCTATATAGCAGATAGTGCGCAGGTTTTTATCCCAAGTAGGGTAAACCAACGGATTTGGTAATATAATCTATTGTGCAAAAAGATGTCCCCTTCTACTTACTATAAGTAAGATGCCTTAGATGGGACCAGTCTCCAGGGAAGGTTTTGATTCTTCACAGACAGGAGAGGGATAAGAGGGGCATTGTACTGACTTTGGGAAGGGATCCACTAAAAGGAATTCCTGCTCATTGACTCACTTCGGGAACTGATCACAATAAGGGTGATCTCTCCATATATTATATCTATATATAAGTACGGCTGCTTGAAGCCCCCTATTCTGTATCGGTAGTTTAGTCCTAGGCCGGGTTTACTTGCTTATATGTCCACTCTTTTATGACACTGACTTGGATGCTTAAGACCAAACATTTGTTCCCTCCGAGGATAAGGCAAATTAAAGGATGACCAGTTCGTACAAAGAATAAATTGCCAGTACTGAGGAGGGGAAGAGCAACTCTCAATTAAATTGCCTCTTATTCACGCGATATTGCTGGATCGGGCTTTCGCCCTTAGCCCTTTATTTGTTGGCATTGTCCACGATTCCCCACTGACTGACTATATAGGAGAGAGTACAAAGGATCGAACAACCGATAATAGAACAACCTATTCTTGGACAACCTCTTTTCTGCATATAAGAAGTTGCAAAGCGAAGCTGCTACTGGTCCCCGAACTTGTCGAAAAGGTCAAAATAAGTCACTAATCTAGAAGAAGTAGAAGCACCCTAGGAGCAGCTCTCATTTATTCTATTTGCTGGCCACTCTCCAGTATCAAAATCTGTAGTTTCCCACCTTTTACATTACAGTCTCAATCAGAGTAACAGGCCTTAAAGGGGCTTCTAACGGGCAAAGAAAAGAAAGACCTCTACACATCCACTCCTTTATGCCTTCTTTCCGAAGATTCATTCCTTTGGCACGGAACCTTCACCCAATCTTCAACCAGGTCAGGCATACTATGTTTGATGGCTGAAGCATCCCTTCTCTTATAAATATAAAGAAGACCGTTCGAAGGTTGAATTTACTTGCTTGCCTAGTGTCACAGAACTAGGTCAGCTGCTGATGTTTCCTCCTTGCTCGTCAGATGCGCCCAGTTCTAGTGCTAGATGGGAGATTAAGACAAAGACGAGAAGACGAAAGAAAGATCGTCTGCATCTGATCGTCTTCGTCTGCTATAACCTTCAAAAGAAGAACGGCAACCTCATACATTCTTTTCTTTCCTTCTCTTCTATAAACTTCCAGTAAGAGGAAGGCTCTGAAAGAGAGGCAACTATTAGACGTTACGCGAGTCCCTCAACCTATCGGTTGAGTCACATCGCTTCACTACCCTTAGAGAACTGAAAGTTACTTAAGGAAGTTAAAGGGCAGTACTAAAGGAAAGAAAGATATATTAGATCCTCCGCTCTTGGCCTAGCATACAGATTCAGTTAGCTACATCAAACAGCCAAGAAGGAAGCTCTTATTCGATAGTCGTACATACAATAAAAGAAGCTAAGCTGCTATTCCTTATTCCACTCCCAGTTAGTTAAGGAAATTAAGCTACTTCCTAACAGCAAGAAGGATATTTTCGGTAACCGGCGTCCTCTAGCTACACGGTCTTCCATCTGCGCCTTCGCTTGATGAATGTATGACTTTTTACGACCAGTTGCCTACGGATTCTCCTTCATCCTCTATCGAAGCGGAGCCATCTCCATCTCTGCGCTTGAATGTTTCTCCCCGGCCCTGCAGCAAAGGAAAAGTTCTTTCTCTAAATCGGGCCCGGGACATTCGACGAAAAAGGATGACCCGATGAAAAGCCCCTTTTCCCCCCAAAAAGGCCCGGATCCCCTATTTATTTATAGGAAAATCTGCCCGCCCCGAGGAAAAATATGTGTCCAGAAACGCTATGTGAATAGGGTCTTTAAGCCCTCACCCAGCATCTAGTTCAATCAACATACGTTTAAAATAAAAAATTGAAGCCTATAGCCATTTCAGCCTTACTCCCTATTCTGTCTTAAATAAAGCTATGAAAAAACTGGAGTAATGTGTAATGACTTTTCCCATTCCTGTGAGCTGTAGAGTTAGTTATCCTTTATCATCCCTGGTATTCCTCCTCTCTATGAGATGTGGGATCGACCCGCCCTTCCTGTTTCTACATCTTTTTGGATGATAAGACATGCCTATCCATGTTTTATCCAGCCTTTGCTCCACTATCAACCACCGGAATGGTTATTTTGCCTGCCCCGCTTTCCTCTCCCGCGCGGCAAGAGCTCGTTCGCCAAGTCCGAACTCCCGCTTTATCGTCGATGACGGCTCTCTTCGATGCCAGCAACCGCGTTTGACCCTTTCCGCGCTTTTTTCAATTTCCTTACATTCTAGCTGAAGGAGAGACTTTACCTTTACTTAGAGAGGGGCAGCAATACTACGCTCTTCCGTGCTCGTAGGTTGACTTCCCTTATGCATCCAGCCGCTTCACTAATGTGAATAGGTTATAGAGAGGGGTGGGTTGGTTATATACTCTTATGCGCGTTCCTTCTTCGAACCTTTTGGTATGTATTGCCCCCTAACTATAGATCAGATCCACCAGACGAGAAACTCAATTCCGCACTGCTGCTGAGTCGTCGGACTTATCCACCAAGGGATTCGTGGAATTTCTGTGGATTGCGTTGGAGGAAATCTACCAAAGCTAGGCAGATAGATAGACTCCTTTCCCGCTGCTAAGGGGGAGCAAGAAACTAAATCAAATGATTGTTTTTTAATCAGCGCCCCTTTTGGGTATGCAGGTACTAAGAGTCTTCTCACTACCAACCAGCAGACATCGTCTGGCTGGGTCTTGCCGGTATCAACAACAAGAAAAACGACCAAATGGAAACAGCAACTAACTATGGCTCTTGGCCCAGACAACGTCCTAGGCGTAGGGGAGATCGGAGCAACAGGGAACGCCTAGACGACGTTTTTATTCCTGGGCTGCAGTAAGTAGATCGAGAGGTCGTTCCGCCCCTTGTCCCCGAATATGGGTAATATGTTCTCAAAAAAAAAGTTGCTCCAATCTGACCTAGCTGGCGAGCGATCCCAGTTCGCGGCAGAGAACAAGACAGCAAGCGAGCGTACCTTTGTTCGCTTCTTCTCCACCAAGCACGGAAGTTTAAGGATAACTGTAGGTCGGTGGCTGCCTAAGGAAACTTCGATTCGATCCGCCCCCCCGGCTGGGAGGCATCTACCTCATCCCGATCACAAGGAGAGGTTCACCATGATGGGGGTACTTCTTTTTTTCCCTTCCGGAAAGAATGAAATACATAGGGGACCATTCTTTTGTTGCGGCATGCTCCTCAGATTTACGGATTCGCAGGGGGCCTCAGGCCCCACTTAGTTGACTGACAATGACAAAGGCTTGCGAAACTAAGCAGGGCCTTTTGAATTGAATCTTAAGTAGTCTATCAGTGGTGCGAAGCGGCTTTGCCCCTTTTCAGTAGGGGGGCGAAAGGTTAGACCTTAGAAAGTCAGCGAACTGCGGTTCTTCTATGTAGGCGTTCCCCCCTTGACTCTCCTAACGTCGAGCTAAGTGACTTCGTAACCTTTTCGTAGCGTAGTAGAATGAAGGCTACGCACCGACGCTCTCTTATCTATTAGCCTAAGCGTCTTCGCTAACTCGCTCGCCTAGTATACCCTACTATACAATACATTAGTAGGGTAGGCTAACTCAGCCGCTTATTTCAAAAAATGTAGGGCTAAGTAGCGCCTTTTCCTTTTTGAATAACCCATTCTCATTATCTTTCATAAGTCAAGTAGGCGAACCTATACTATAGGTCCTTAGTAGGCGTTGACAAAGAAGAACAGCCGGTTAAAAGACAGCGAATCTTTTTTTTTTATATTATATATATTATTTAATATAACGATATATATAGGCCAGCTTGACAAGCTACCCTTCCTCTTGATCTGAGGTGCGAAGAGAAGCATCTCTTTTTTATGACTTCCACTTATCGATCCCGGCCCGTAAAAGTGACCGACCGGGGCCCTATTGATGAATGAAAGAAAGGGTTTATGAGCCCTAGCCCTGTAAGCCCACACCTGTGTAGAGTAGATCGTTCAACACCTGCGGCACAAACCCATTTTTGACCTATTGGTCCTAGTATCATAGGCGACCGAACGGCCGCCCCCTAATTACTAGACCAACCTGCTATAATAATTCCATAAACACCTAGCGAAGATATGGCAAACAAATAAAGTAGCCCTATGTTCGAATCTGACAATACCATACCATAATCAAAAGGTACAACGGCCCGAGCAACCAGACTTAACATAAATGTAGTCACTGGAGCCATTCTAAAAAGGGAGAAATTAGCACTACTTGGTGAAATAGGTTCTTTTAGAATCAATTTCAAACCATCTGCTAGAGGTTGTAACAATCCGAACGATCCCACTACATCAGGACCCTTTCGACGTTGCACAAAAGCCATTACTTTACGTTCAGCTAGCACTAAAAAGGCTACTCCTAGTAGAAGTGGTAGAATTATTCCAAGTATTTCGGCTGGAACTGCTATGTACGTTTTCGATTTTCTATTCACTCATGATCTGGCCTGGTCGACCCGATCATGATATTTCACTCATGATCTGGCCCGGTCGACCCAATCATGATATTGAAGGATGGGACCTTTTCTCGAAAAACTCCGGATCCAGAGAAGAGTTGAAGATGGTGCAACATCGAATCCTGTCACCTTACTTCGAATGGAATCTTAGCCCGCCTCACTTGCTTTCTGTACTGCATAAGGGCCATAAGGGCATAAGCGAAGTCAAGGGATTTCCTTCTAACTAGTGGCTGAGAGTAAGCAAGCTACCTTCATTCAACAGATTTGTGGTTGAGTCAATAACATGCTCTGGGTCGGGAATCTTTGCTCTTCTCTTTTGCATTTCCGCTGCCTGCGTTCTTCTTCGTGTCCGTCCGTATCGCAAAGCTGGTCGACGCCAGCTGTAATGGTTGAAAATAGGGGGCCAACCAAGACCCTACCCTAATAAAGCTTTGTTCGATAAAGCAAACGATTCGTTCCGACAACTTCGGACCAGATTAACCCTTTTGAATTAGCCGATCTTACAAAATGGATCGGGCGGGCTGGTTGGGAAGGGGTGATTTGCGGAGAAAAGAATCGCTGAGAGATAGATTCTACTATTTAGTCAGGACGAATGAGTGGCTGTGCGGCATGCTCCGGAGGAGATTGACCCTTCCCCGAGTCAGTCCAGTCGGAAAGGGAAGGGCCCGCTGTCTAGACTGCATTTCGGGAGTTTGAACACCATCCCATTTCAACCAAAAATACAACCCTGTCAAAGGTATCTAACCTTCCTTCCTTATGAGTGGAAATCCAATTCCGTTTTGTCCTTTTTGCATAAAAATCAAGCTAATATATATATTTCTTTTAAACCCGTTCTTCCGACCCACAGTTTATCCTCCAAAAATGACCTTCTCCAGTCGGGGAACGCATGAGATATTCTACTAAACCAAGTAGGTCCTTGAGCGGATCCCACGTTAGCCCCAAGACGTTGGTCTCTAACTAGAAAAGTAAATGCTTGAGCTTGAGTGAGAAGGGCCTCCCCCCCGCTGGTATTTTGCCTGTATGGTGTTTACCGGGTGGGACCCTCGATCCAGAAGGTATGCCACTATCAGCTTCTATACATGTCTGCCTCCCTTGAAAGCTCTTGGTGCTGCGACTATCACCGGTAAGTTGCGTCGGATCAACATCGGGATTAGAATCAACTGCAAAAGAAACTAAGTCAACACCTATTTGCTCTGGATCTACTGGCCCGGACGCTTGAATCTATTCCACCGCAAACAACCGAATATACTACTGCAGGATCTTCCGCAGCTTCTGTTGTTATTGCTCCCACCTGTCACCGCGCCACCTCAGCAGCTGGGATTGGAACTGCTTCCGCATCTGGTACTCCCCAACCTTGTCTATCTATCCTTAGAAGTAGGGCGAGTGTCTAAAGACCGGGTTATCTCTCTGAATCAGGTTATTCACTGGGCTGTTAAGCCATCGAGTCTTCTAGGGTTGATCGACCCGTTTCAAGAGGATTCATCCAAGACTCTAGATCTCGTTAATTCTAAGGTAGTTTACTTGCTTACTTGTTAGAGTAAGGAAGATGAGAGGAGGGCAGGCTTTAAGGCATATATAGTTGGCCGGTTATTTGTCTTTCCCATCCCTGCAGCTACTGCAGGTGCCAGGAATTCATGGATTCTCTGGTAGAGGGGAGGTGGAATTATTCTATTGTGGGCTGGCTTAAAAGAAGCTCCCAATTGCAGTAGGAGTAGCTACTTGTTTCATGGCTTTAATTTGAGCTCTTCAGATCCTGAATCTCCATAAATGGGTATGACTGGTTAAGGTGACCAGCTTTGTGCGGCAACCGCAAGTTAAGGTACTCTGGATTTGTTATAGCGCCACCATTTCACAATATACATTGTCCGGGAAAGCAAGTTTTGGGATTTCTGTTTTGTCCTACTGACGCTCTTCTATGAAAGTGGAGGCTTTACTTTAACCGGTCTGTTAAAGTCTCCTTGCTACGGCCTTTTTTTATATCCCTAGCTCGGAGGGTTACTCGAATCTTTCGTTTTTGTACTCTACTCGTTCCTTGAAGGTCCAATTAATTAATAGTAATTGGAGGACGGTTAGTGTCTGTTCTGCATGACTCTGGAACGTTATAGCTAAGGAGCGGATTTCAGGGTCCCTTGACTTGCCAAATGGTTTCCGGTATGCCTATACAGTAAGTCTTTACGCACATGATAGTGGCAGCCAGGATTCTACAATAGGCGGCCGCTGGAAAACCCGACTTAGCGAATCACTTCCAGGCTGGCATTAAATCTTTCTCGTGCCAGTGGCTCTTGTGCGCCCCATTTATGCTGGTGGCATACCGTACCGTATTGTGCTGAACACTCACAAAAGCCGTGGCCTTCCGCTATGTTAGACCCTCCCCTAGAAGTACAATGGTTGGTCCCTCCGGAACTGGTAATTTCCGTTTGACTTGAAAGGAGCCTTGTTCGGCAGGTGCGCAGCAAGTATTCTTTCACAAGTTTGGCGCAAGTCGTACCTCCTTAGCTACTTGTACTAAAAAACTAGGGCGCTATACGGAAGTTCGCGCCTGCTTATCCCGGCTACAATAACTATCGAACAGCGATCCATCTGAAGAATGGCGCTCGTATATCCGGTCTGTACTTTCCCCTATTAGAGAAGGGCGGGGTTTGGAACCCTCAAGCAAGACATGATCCACATAATAAGACATCATAGCGCCTAGAGATACAGGTACGGTTCATCGCGTTACTTATCCAAGCGTGTTGCCGGATAGTCGGATATGCCGTACTCTGATTTTTATGAGGTTAGGAACCATTTGCCGTTACCAGCATTGCTCATTATTAGGTAACGCATTCCCGTTTATCGATTTAAAGGTTAGGGTGACACGTTGTCGCTTTCGCTTTAATCTTTAATAATGAATGATATGGAGTCATGCAAGGAGCGCGCTTTACTAATATAATAGAAAGGGGCTTTCACCATCTATTTCTGCCCGAACTCTTTCTGAGTTTCCCTCCTAGCGAACGGGGAAAGCTTATCCCTCACTCGCATTCGCCTAATCGAGCAGAACGCCACTCGGCGCTCATCCTACAACTGGTCCCGCCTATAGTTATAGTGTCGAACACACATAAGTATAGGTTTTGTTGTCCTTACGACGGTTGTCAAAGACCGGGGCTTTGCACTTCGCGACCCTATCCGAGTATGTGCTTAGTGCAACGCCCCATAGAACAATGAAGTAATGTATCCATACGAGCTCCGGCCCTCAGCAGCTCGAAAAAAAAAAAGAAACTTGTTCATTTATGTTACCTGTTGTGGACCTTCAACGTTTCACCTTTCATAGATCTGGGAAAGGGTTTGGGAAGTGACGTTGAGGCTGGGCACGTGCGATAAGTAATAAAGAAAGCAAAGGGAAATCAGAGGAGTTAGAGCAGGGAACAATGGGCATCCCTGCCTGGAAAACTAACAGTAGAGTGACGCGAAGGACCTCTAGCAACTCTACTACCGCCTTTCCTACCAAAAAGCTAACCCAACCGAAGGAAATTACATAAGGTCTGGAAAGGGCTGTAAAGAATAAAACTCCTTCCTCCCCTGTTCCGGAGATAGATATAGCCCTCTCGAAACCTAGCTGTTAGAGTTTTATTTTTGTGGGGGGGTAATAATAAACTAAATCCCCGAACGGGTACTTGAACCCCTCTCCTGCAAGGTATAGAACAACTAAGGGTACTGGTCCTGCTCGCTTTGGTTCTGCTCCTGTGGTGACCAAGAAGCAGGAGCTTGAGCTCAACCAGCCATTGATAATCACTTTTTTGGTTCCCAATCGGGATGGAGATTCTGGTCCGGTGTAGGGGACACCTTATTCATGATCTAGGGGTCAAATGTAGCCTGCGCTAAGCAGGGAGAGCTCCTCTTTGGTTCCATCTGTCCACATTCTTCCCTTCCATCCAGGGGAATTGGGGCTTGATTGTTCCGTGTAGTCGATTCGCTAATTACCCTCCATGAACAGAGTCCATGAGCTCGGGAAGAGAAGTAGGGCCTTCGGTCAACCAAGAGAGGTCCAGCCCTTCCTGATCATTCTCGTTGCGTTCTTCTTTCGAGCTGATCAGTCAGCTTCTAGCCACCCAACCAATCCTGTTGATCCTGACCTACAGAAAGGGGTGAATGAGGTTCTGAAAGAAAGCCCTCATCCGTGTTTCGGTGACCGGGAGAGTCAGCCGGAGATAGGTCTGTGCTTTCATCATAGGGTAGCTCGTCAGTACCAGGTGTTGATCAGTCATCCAAAAGAGAGGAGCTCCGAGGACCTGTTTGACATCTCATTCAAGAGAGAGTGAGTCATCCATCCAATTCCTATGTTCACAGAGGGGCCCGAAAAAGAGAGTGAGTGAAAATGATGCACTACACGGACGCCATTTGGACCCTACGAAAGCAAGCCCCGAGCTGGTCCGTACCAACCAAGAAGATTGGCTTCATTTGCCATGTTGAGGGCTCAGAAGAAGCTCATGTTGGAAAGCAAGCATGTGCAAGAACCAATCAGGATACAAATCTGGGGTCTTCCTGGATGGATTGACCTACGACTGATTTACTCAGGCCCTTTCCCACTGACTTCTTCCTTCATTCGGAGAAGTCATCAGGAATGGAACCAGTGGAAAGTCGTATGCAGAAGAGAAGTGCAAAATGGGCAAAGACGAAGACTTTGGAAGCGAAAGACGCACCGATTGACGCTCTTCCAGCCCAGCTGCTGTTTATTGAGCTCAAAGTGGATGAGAGAGAGGCTTTTCTATGCTATGGTCTTCTCAATTGCCTAGTCTCGGTTCAAAGACAGTGGAAGGATCCATCCATCAGCCTTTCTATCTCCACAGCGCTGACCTGCGCTTTCCCACCTAGTTCACCGACCTCACGAGTCTGATTTGGCTCTCTATTGTCCACCAAGGAAACTCCAAACAATTCTACTGCGACTGAGCGATCTCATCGATCTGACCTTCCTACTCGGTATGGAAAGGACTCTTGACTGACTCTGAGACTAAGTCTTCTGACTTGGATTGGCATACTGGGGTCAATTCCATCCTATCCTCTTGAAGCACCCTGCTTCCTTACTCTTTAAAGTAAGCAAGTAAACTACCCTTACGTATAGCTAAGGTTTTTATTCCTAACTCATCAAATCAAGTAGACAGACTTCTAGGTGACGTGGCTCTTTCCTGACATCATCACACCCCGGATCCGCTTAAAAAAAAAAGGAAATAGAAGCTGCCTTACTCTCATCTTTTTGTCGAAATCTCTATGAGCTGAATGATGTCACTCGAGTGTTGAGCTTTCAAAGGCTTTTTCAAGACCATCCAAGGCTTTCCATTCTGCAAGGTAGTTTACTTGCTCGACCATAGGGAGAGGTAGCTTGCTTACTTAGTGTGAAACGCTAAGGAATAATTAGCACTTCAAAGAGGTGGGACTCTCCTTCCTCACCGGGGTGGTGAACTAGGGGGGAAGGAACATTCCATGCATGGAATGATAGAACAGAACGGCCGACGGCTACTTGGGTTAGGCGGCTCAGTGAGACAGGGAAGGGCGAACGAAGTGGTAGTCAACTTCTATGTGCTTAGAGCGGGCATGGAACACAGGATTGGCCGCCGAGTGTGTAGCGCTAGCTTTATCACAGTGCAGGATAAATTTATAGCGAAATGGCACCGCTAGATCGCGTAGCAAGTAAGAAAGCCATAACAGTTCAGAGGTAGTAAGGGCGAGTGCCTTGTACTCTGCTTCGGCACTGGACCTGGAAAGAGTCGGTTGCTTTTTGGAAACCCAAGTCAGTAGGTTTTTCCGAGAAATACGCAGAAGCCCGTAGTGGACCGTCTGCTATCGGGGCAGCCAGCCCAGTCGGCATCGGAGAATGCAAAGAAGGTGGTTAACGGTCCCGGAGTGATGGTTAGGCCAAGGCCAAGAGAACCCTTCTGATACCGTAAGATGCGTTTTACAGCCCGGGGATGAACGGTGGTGAGAGCGTGCATGAACTGACAAACTTGATTGACGGCATAGCAAATGTCAGGTCTGGTGAGAGTGAGGTACTGAAGGGCGGCAACATACGATATTCTGTTGCATCAGAGAGAGGAGCACCGTCGTATGCAGAGAGCTTTGAGCCAGACGCAAGGGGTGTGGGACACGGCTTGGAGTCTTGCAGTGCGAGTAAGCGGATCCAAGGTGTATTTAGTCTGAGTCAAGACTAGAACAGTCGATGTACGTTTGGCTTCGATTCCCAAGAAGAAATGAAGATCACCAAGATCTTTCATGGCGAAGCGCGCACCCAGTCGCTGAATGAAAGAAAGGAGACGAGAGGAGACTGAGGCAGGACGGTAGTCCTGAGAAAGATCCTTCTGCGAACTGCTCTGTGGCTGGACAGGAGAGAGGTCAACAGCGGCAAGGATAGGAGACTGACCCATATACGTGCGAGGTTTGGAACCCAACAAGCGAGAAACTTTACTTAGTTTAGGAACTCGTCCATCCACGGGGCACCTTTCGTAGTGAGGGAACTCCTCTGTTTTTAGCTTGACGAGCGACTTACTTTAGTTTCCGAAAAACGCATAAACCCCGGGATTTTCGTAAAAGAGGGACTTGAGTGACTCGCCCTAATCAAAAAGCGGGAGAGGGGCGAAGAAACTCGATCGGTTACTAGAGACGAGCAAGGGCCAGGGACGCACTCGACGAGCAGACGAGGGACGAGTGGTAGGAGCCGACAAATAGTAGTGCCGGTTCAGTGAAGTCAAGTCTTTACGTCTATAGGGGCTCCCCGACGATCCCGAACCTTCAAAAAGTGAGGGGTATGTGTTGTTTCTTGGCACTCTCTTTCTTTGTTATGCCAACCTAAAAAGAGATAGGGATACGGGGCTTGACTTGAAAACAAACAACTGGCGCTGCCCCCCGCGGATAGGGCACTTTTTGCCCTTAAGTCCAGGATACGCAAAAAATTCCTCCAGAACGATTGAGAGTGGATTTCTGGTTCGATAGTGTCGAGAAGGTGGAGGGCCACCGGTGACCGTGCTTTCGTAAAAGCACCATTGGGTGGTGGTTCCTCTCTTTTCTCTTGAACCCCGAACAAAAAAAAGATCTCGCCATCAGCTCGACTAAGAGTTCCGAATCTAAAAAGTAAACTGAACTTGACTTAAGACGAAGGAACCGAGTGCCAAAAAAAACCGGTTTCTTAAGGCTTCAAACTACTAGTCATTAAGACTACTATGAAAGAAAAGCAAGGAAGTCCCTTTCTTGACTTGGCCTGCGTGCATTATACCTACACCCTTTTAAAAGAACTTTATTTCAATTTCAACAAAGCAAAGAAACGAAAGCATAACTCTTTGCTTGTTGTCCTCTTACTCTTTTAGCCTGCCTTGTGGGGGTCCCCCGGGTGTCTACGGCGGATCCGATCGGTCTCGTGATGAAGAGAAATCTTTTCCGATCTTCCACTAAGAAATAAGAAAGGTATCGTCACGACAACTAAATTTGCCCGGTAAACTACTCCGGGGCTCCCCGTGGTTTAGTAAAAAGGAGGGGAGATTTTATCTGGGTCATTTCATTCATTATGAACTTAAAAGTGTAAGGCCGATTAGTGAGGTCTTAAAAACTTCATACAATGAATGATCGGCAATTCTATTTGTGCTTTCAGCAAGTAGGCGACGCGAATCTATGGTTTTTATCAATCGGATACCATACCAATTGCTTGGATGCGTTTGAAAGCCTCGAGATGACTTGCAGAAAAAATTCTTTTTAGGTTTTTCCGTAACAAATGGTCCATTTATTGATGGGCGAACGACGGGGATTGAACCCGCGCGTGGTGGATTCACAATCCACTGCCTTGATCCACTTGGCTACATCCGCCCCTACCCCCACACAGGTTTAAGTCTCTATCTACGATCGGATCCTTTCCCCCATATGACCGCTATCAAATATAAGCTTTTCCTATACTATAGTTGCAAGTCTATTGTTGTGTTTTGGAATTAGGGGAAGCAAAGCTTCAACAAGTAGAAGCTTCCTGGCAAAGCTTCAAACAAAGAGGTTGGGCTGTTCACTTCATTGATTTTACTTAACTTTACTTAAGATTAAAGATAGGGGCCGGGCGGGCAGTGAAGGCTCGTTTAGTAGACAGCAAGCTACGGCTTTGACGAGCAGCAAGCACCTACTCCTAACAAAATGAAAAGCAGCAAGCGTAGCTTGAAGAAGCGAGCCCCTTTCAGAGAAAGCCATTGCGCGCTAGCCCCCTGTATAGGGTTCCAAACCTGCGCACCCCTAAACTACAACAAGCTTTGAAGCCCCTACTTATTTTATTTATTTTATGCGATATTTTTAGAAGTCCCTTTCTACAAAACAAACCTTTCTATAATATAAGGGAAGCTCGAAGAGCTTTCTTCGCATGCTTGAGCGCATCTTTCCCCTTTCTATTAGTAAGGTTTTCAAATTAAAGTTTACTTGCTTACTTTAAAGAGTAAGGAGAAACTTTAATTTTATTATTGCGGGGGCGCTAACGAGCAAGAAAAGGCCCCTTACTATAGATAGGCTAAGGCGCCTTTACATTATAATAGAAGGCGCTTCTTTCTCAAAGTAAAGTTTCTCGCTTGTTGCTTTAGAAAGATTGCAGGTGAATCTTAGCTCCTTCCTTCAGCTGGCTCCGCCCTATCTATTCATCTCTTTTTTCAAATGGATATTTAGGGATCTCTTGTTCATAGATCTTGAAACCAGATCAATATCCATTTCTCAATATATCTATCTATCGATAGAAAGATATAGATCTCTTCTATCTGGCCATATCTAAATATGGAAGAACCAACACTTAAAGGGCGTACCGACGGAAGGTTCTCACCCTGTCCCCGACATTGTTCTCCGACGATGCCCCCTGGGCGAAAGGGGCCACCATTATCTTTCTTTCTTCAATCGTTCCGATCAGGACAAGTGGGTTGGTTCGTTTCGTCCTTCTATCTACGCAATTCTCTGTCTTCGTTCGTGATCATGTTGGGCGAAAGGTAGTTGTAGAGGAGCGGCTGTGAAACGGTGATTCCCCCCTTTCCATTGAAGTAGGGGGGCCTCCTTCCCCACCATTCCGGCCTATTATTGATAGGGATTTTACCGATGCTGAAGGTAGCTTGCTTACCAAGCCACCCACTTGAGAAGCTAGTCGCCAGAAAGAAGCGACGAGGAAGCGAAGCTGTCTACGAAGCTTTGCTTCCCCCCCTCCCCTGTAGTCGTAGTACTCGGCTCGTCGCTATTTTGATTCAAAAGGTAACCGACTTTTTCTCCGGTTTCCGCAACCGTAACCATTTGTCACTCCGATTACTTCATCCATAAAGCTTTATTTATTATAGCGGTACGCTCTAAAAAAAAGTCAAGGATAAGCTTGCATTCCAGAAGCGGTAGCTTCCCGCCTCCTTCATTCCTACCGCCTCCTTCGGTGAGAAGTTCCCTTCCCTTTTTAAAAATGCCGGATTGGTCTGCCTCAGCAAATGTACAAAGTGGAGCTGCCTGCTGTTTGGCTGATCCTCTTCTTCCCATTCGGGTTGGGTTGATCCAGAAGTAAAGTAAGAAGGAACGGAACCGCTGGAGAGTCGTCTGCGGTTCACACTTGGGCAAAGACGACTTACTTTTGAAGCGGAACACGAACCTATTTCCGCTATTCCGGGTTCTTATTGAGCGTAGCGAAATCGAGGTTTATGATAAAGTCAGCGAAGTTTCTATGGTGTTCTACCTTTGTGTAGTCTCGGTCCACAGTGGAAGGCTCCGCACCTGAGCCTCGTTAGACTCAGCGGAAGTGTAAGGTGTAAGTGAAGAGAATAGAAGAGATGAAGTCCGTCCCTTAGCCTAGTCTATATCTACAGCTGACGCAACTCCGTACCGACGCCTCACTACTACTTAATTAATTAACGGCTAAGCGATTTCATAACCTGAGCTTTCCTTAACCAGCCGACCTTACTTCGTAACCTTAGCCTCCCTTTCTTTATAGTTCGACTAAGTGACTTCGTAACCTTAACGTACTTTCTTTCTTACTTTAGCATAGGCCTTCGCCACTTCAAACAGGCGCTTCGCCCCCCCCTTTTTTTTTTAGAAAGGACGGGGCCTTACTTATTCTGTTCAGGGGGGATAAAAGACAAATAAAGGGATCCGGGGGCTTTATGATCGTAGAAAGGGGAGGGGGACGACCCGCCGAATTCACATCAGAAATCGACAACATCAACACAAACGAAATCTTGAATTGCGTATAGAAACAAAACGAACCACTTCTATTCTCGGAGCTGAGGTATATGAAGAATGGCTTTTTGGTCCCTTTCGTCCAGTGGTCAGGACATCGTCTTTTCATGTCGAAGACACGGGTTCGATTCCCGTAAGGGATAGGTACTCATTCCCGGCCGCTTTCAGTTAGTGTTCATTGCTGAGTGATCGCTCGCTATTTGGCTGGAAAAGGCGGTCTGGAAGCTTCCTCTCTCCCAGCAAGCAAGACGAGATCACCACTTCTCTCAGTAATGAACTTCCTTGAATTCTTCCTTATCCTGATTCCAAAGTTTTTATTTATTCTTGACTTTTAAGTGAAAGGGGGAGTTGGATCATAAAGAAGAGTTTGTTCCTGAGCGCAAGCACTAAGGAGCCTACTCGATTGACAAGCATAGCTTTGATAGCTGCTTTATTCGCCTGTGAACCAGGAATTGATTAAAAAATAGGAAGCGGGCCATAAGCGGTGATAGGCTCCCTCCCATCCCTTTCTTCTCCCCCAACTATATTCACTTCGCGGTAAACAGAGACTTTCCAATAGCCAGCAGGGCAAAGCCTTTTTTGGGAGTCCAAGGGTGCCGCCCCCTACTACCCAATTCCTGTCTTCGGAACTACGAAGATAGGTGACTTTCTGCGATGGCCCTCCACCCCGTTGGGAAAAGTGAAAGGAAATAACAAGCCCTAAACTAAATACCAACTAGCAGCTTATCAACCACCGAAGAACACAGACTCATGTTGGCGATGCCATGGTCAAGTAAGAGGGCGACCCATTCACCTCAAAAGAAAAATATCG